ATCTGTTAAAAAGCGTTTTGAGTGAGTTATTTAAGCTCCACGCCTTCTTTCCTTTGAATTCCAATTCAACCAAGTAGTAGAGCGCACTAAGTTCAATTATTTCTAGCAAACAAGTAATTAGCTTATCGGAATGAAAGTAAATCAGAATGGGGTTAGTTTTCTTTGGTCACCGAAGATCTAATTGTAGAAAAAATCAAAAGTTGCAGATAACTCTTTCTTTATTAAATTAGAAGACAAGAATAAAACAAAAAGAAATGAAGAAAAAAAATAAAGTTGATTATTATATGTATCTTTGATGTAGAGCAACGGATAAGCCCATTTATTTAGTTATACATTCCTTGCACTTATTCTATATACTTACTTAGGTAGATAAATATTTCGAATATTAATTTTTTAATACTAAATTAATAGTAATTATAATTAATAATATTAATTATAATTACTATTAATATAAAAAAATATGTTATTCAAAAACAACAATAACAGGTACAAATAGCAAATCGAGGTACCGATTTTATGACAACTTTCAATCTTCCCCCTATTTTTGTGCCTTTAGTAGGCCTAGTATTTCCGGCAATTGCGATGGCTTCTTTATTTCTTCATGTTCAAAAAAACAAAATTTTTTAGATCTGAGAGGATCCAATCTCATCCGTTTTTTTTTGAAACTTAGACTTGTAGCATAACACATATATTTTATTTATTTTGATTTCAGGAAATATGGTATACCATGTGATTTCCGCCGAACATAAAGGAAAAAGCTCTTAGACCCGCAGAAAATGATCTATGGATCAATGAGTTCTAGCTAGTTTCAACTAGATCAGGATCAATGAATGTGGATGCCCAAAATGTAAAATTGGTGGATCTATATGTATATCCATATGGATATTAGAATCATATATCATATGAAGGGTATGTTATTAGTTTGAATCTAACCAATTTGATGAATTACTCCTAAAGGTTCGCATCAAACTAGTGCTAGTTCACATAAAACTAGTACTAGTTGGTGAGAGTTCCTTCGGAAACAAAAAAAGTAAAGTCAAAATAATTTGGGGTATTTTCTCAATTCCAATAAAATGCAATCGGATCAAGTATGAGTTGTCGATCAGAACATATATGGATAGAACTTATAACGGGGTCTCGAAAACTAAATAATTTTTTCTGGGCCCTTATTATTTTTTTAGGTTCATTAGGATTCTTATTGGTTGGAACTTCCAGTTATCTTGGTAGAAGTTTGATATCTTTTGTTCCGTCTCAGCAAATCCTTTTTTTTCCACAAGGGATCGTTATGTCTTTCTACGGGATCGCGGGTCTCTTTATTAGTTCCTATTTGTGGTGCACAATCTACTGGAATGTAGGTAGTGGTTATGATCGATTCGATAAAAAGGAAGGAATCGTGTGTATTTTTCGTTGGGGATTTCCTGGAAAAAATCGTCGCATATTCCTTCGATTCTTTATAAAAGATATTCAATCCGTTAGAATAGAAATTAAAGAGGGTATTTATGCTCGCCGTGTACTTTATATGGGCATCAGAGGCAGGGGGGCTATTCCGTTGACCCGTACTGATGAGAATTTCACTCCCCGAGAAATTGAACAAAAAGCCGCGGAATTGGCCTATTTCTTGCGCGTACCAATTGAAGTCTTTTGAGAGAAAAGGAACTCAACGCATGCTTTCTCAGCAGGGGGTAGAAGATACAAGAATCGTGTTTTTTTTTTATAACATAACTTAACTGAGGTTTCATCAGAACGTTCAGTCGACCCAAAGTCGACGTATATGGAACAACCAAAAACCCTTTATTTTGTGGTTTTTTGTGCGTATCCAAATGCATGAAACTCAATTGAAACAAGTAAGAAAGTGAACTATTCGATTCAATTAATCTCATATAGTCAATTTCGAAAGAAAGCAATTTTTTTTTTTTTTTAAGTTCAATATTTGTTCGAAGTGAGACTTTAGATGTAGATAAATCATAGATTGTTAATTAGTTCTTTTTTATCAATCGACCTTGTTTTATCCTTTCGTTCGTGTTCTTTACTAACCAATAATGGGTTTTCGTAATAATGATAACTAATCTATTTCTTCCTTGCCGCCCATTTTTTGATCATCACAATATCTTTCTCTCAATTATTCTATTCTTGTCTATGGGGAATCGTTGGAATTTTTTCGAAATATTGGATATTTTTATATAAAAAGAATTCTTTCGTCTCAAAATATCAATAATATTCATTCCCTTAAAGTACTTCTTTGGGTCATTCATCGAAAGGAAAGGCTTTTTTGGAATTTGCTGAATTGATATATCTGGAAACAGTATTTTTTATTATTTCTGCATTCGAATTCGAAGTGGAGTTTTAGTCTATTTCTCTTTACTAGATTTCAACAAAATCACAAAGAAAATAGATTCATATTTGACAGAACTATTCGATCACATAGATGAAGTGGGTTAATTAAAAATTAACAGGTGAAAAATGGCAAAAAAGAAAGCATTCACTACTCTTTTCTATCTTGCATCTATAGTATTTTTGCCCTGGTGGATTTCTCTCTCATTTACTAAAAGTATGGAATCCTGGATTACTAATTGGTCGAATACTGGGAAATCTGAAATCTTTTTGAATGATATTCAAGAAAAAAGTATTCTAGAAAAGTTCATAGAATTAGAGGAAATCCTCTTCTTGGACGAAATGATCAAGGAATCCTCGGAGACACATCTACAAAAGATTCCTATAGGAATCCACAAAGAAACGATACAATTAATCAAGATACACAACGAGGATCATATCCATACGATTTTGCACTTCTCGACAAATCTAATCTGTTTTGTTATTCTAAGCGGTTATTCTTTTTTAGGTAATAAAGAACTTATTATTCTTAATTCTTGGGTTCAGGAATTCCTATATAACTTAAGTGATACAGTAAAAGCTTTTTCGATTCTTTTATTAACCGATTTATGTATCGGATTTCATTCACCCCATGGTTGGGAACTAATGATTGATTCTGTCTACAAAGATTTTGGATTTGGTCATAATGATCAAATAGTATCTGGTCTTGTTTCCACTTTTCCAGTTATTCTCGATACTATTTTTAAATATTGGATTTTCCGTTATTTAAATCGTTTATCTCCGTCACTTGTAGTTATTTATCATGCAATGAATGATTGATAAATGATCCACGATCTGAATCTAATCGATTAGAATGGCTCTTACTTTGTAGTTCTACATAAGCATTATAAAGTTTCTATACGGCGGATTTTCATCCTATCCTATCGTATTCCAGTAAAATGATTCCAGTAAATAGCAGAATCGTGGATAGGGAACTATACTAGCGACCTACCCAATTTATTGTAGAAATTTTCGGATCAATGATTAGACTATGCAAACTAGAAATACTTTTTCTTGGATAAAGGAACAGATTACTCGATCTATTTCGGTATCGCTCATGATATATATCCTAACTCGGACATCCATTTCAAGTGCATATCCCGTTTTTGCCCAGCAGGGTTATGAAAATCCACGAGAAGCAACTGGGCGTATTGTATGCGCCAATTGCCATTTAGCTAATAAGCCCGTGGATATTGAGGTTCCACAAGCGGTACTTCCTGATACTATATTTGAAGCAGTTGTTCGAATTCCTTATGATAAGCAAGTGAAACAAGTTCTTGCTAATGGTAAGAAGGGGGGTTTGAATGTGGGGGCAGTTCTTATTTTACCGGAGGGGTTTGAATTAGCTCCTTCCGATCGTATTTCTCCCGAGATGAAAGAAAAGATAGGCAATTTGTCTTTTCAGAGTTATCGCCCTAATCAAAAAAATATTCTTGTCGTAGGGCCTGTCCCTGGTCAAAAATATAGTGAAATCACCTTTCCTATTCTTTCCCCCGACCCCGCTACTAAGAAAGATGTTTACTTCTTAAAATACCCTATATATGTAGGGGGGAATAGGGGTCGGGGTCAGATTTATCCCGACGGAAGCAAGAGTAACAATACAGTTTATAATGCTACAGGAGCGGGTATAGTAAGTAAAATTATACGAAAAGAAAAGGGGGGATATGAAATATCCATAACAGATACATTGGATGGACTTCAAGTGGTTGATATTATCCCTCCAGGACCGGAACTTCTTGTTTCGGAGGGTGAATCCATCAAATTTGATCAACCATTAACGAGTAATCCTAATGTGGGCGGATTTGGTCAAGGAGATGCAGAAATAGTACTTCAAGATCCATTACGTATCCAAGGTCTTTTGTTCTTCTTGGCCTCTGTTATTTTGGCACAAATCTTTTTGGTTCTTAAAAAGAAACAATTCGAGAAGGTTCAATTGGCCGAAATGAATTTTTAGACGATAAGATTCATCGACATCCGGTTCGTAAACATAAGGAAATTTTTGTTGTCAATTATGTATGATCAAAAAAAGAAATTCGGAAAACCCGTTTATTTACTTGCTCTTTTTCTACGAGCTTTGGAGAATACTTTGTACCCGAGTCAGAATAGGTGGATTCTTGGAAAACTTTTTTTTTACTTTATTTATATCTCTTTCTTTGTTTTTTTTAGCCAAATGGAATTGGAATTGGTCTGAATATGGTAGCCGGATTTCAATGTCATAATATCTATCCCAATTTTAATTCTTAAATAGAAAAAAAAATTGGGATAGATATTAGCATAAGGAAGCGGGTAATAGAACGAACTAGAAATGTGGGGAACAAATATTTTTAGGAGGTCCTAGTCTTTCACACAAGAAAGGGATGTAGAAAATCCCTTTTCTTGTGTTGAAATAGTAATGATTTTTGATCCTGTTCGCCCAAAATTACTAGTCTTGGTTTCTGTTTTTCAGATGTATCAGAACTTTTTTTCGATTTTTTACGTACAGTCAATTAGTGGACAAACAACAAAATAGAACTTTTCAATCAATGAACTTATCAAAAGTATCAAAAATTTTTAGATACTAAAATAAAAATAATAAAAATAAATAGGGTAGGGTAAGAGTATAGAAAGTATTTGTACGATATCTAATCTAC